TATCTTCTTTTTATAAAGCAAATCGACTTCGATTCTTGAATAATCCACATCACTTCTTCTTCTATTGTAACAAAGGATTCCCCTTTTTTGTGGAAAAGTCCCGTATCAATAATTATGATTTTACGTATGGACAATTCCTCAATATCTTGTTCATTCGCAACAAAAGATTTTCTTTGCGCGGCGGTAAAAAAAAATATGCTTTTTTGGAGAGAGATACTATTTCACCAACCGAGTTACAGGTGTCTAACATATTCATACCTAACGATTTTACACAAAATGGTGACGAAAGGTATAACTTGTACAAATCTTTTAATTTTCCGATTCGATCCGATCCATTCGTTCGTAGAGCTATTTACTCGATCGCAGACATTTCTGGCACACCTCTAACAGAAGGACAAATAGTAAATTTTGAAAGAACTTATTGTCAACCCCTTTCAGATATGAATCTGTCTGATTCAGAAGGGAATAACTTGCATCAGTATCTCAATTTCAATTCAAACATGGGTTTGATTCACACTCCATGTTATGAGAAATATTTACCATCCGAAAAGAGGAAAAAAAGGGGTCGTTGTCTAAAGAAATGCCTTGAGAAAGAGCAGATGTATAGAACCTTTAAACGTCAACGAGAGATTGTTTTTTCAACTCTCTCAAAATGGAATATATTCCAACCATATATGCCATGGTTCCTTACTTCGACAGGATACAAATATCTAAATTTGATATTTTTAGATACTTTTTCAGACCTATTGTCGATACTAAGTAGCAGCCAAAAATTTTTATCCATTTTTCTTGATATTATGCATGGATCAGATATATATATATCATGGCGAATTCTTCAGAGAAAATTGTGTCTTCCACTAAGTGAGATTTCGAGTAAGTGTTTACATAATCTTCTTCTGTTCGAAGAAACGATTCATCGAAATAATGAGTCACCATCGATATCGACACATCTGAGATCGCCAAATGTTCGGGAGTTACTCTATTCAATCCTTTTCCTTCTTCTTGTTGCTGGATATCTCGTTTGTACACATCTTCTCTTTGTTTCTCGAGACTCTAGTGAGTTACAGACAGAGTTCGAAAGGATCAAATTTTTTATGATTCCATCATACATGATTGAGTTGGAAAAACTTCTGGATAGGTATCCTCCACCTAAACCGAATTCTTCCCGGTTAAAGAATATCTTTCTAGTTGCTGTGGGACGATTAGTAGAGTTTCTATTTGGTTTCGCTTTACGTTCTAAGAATAAATATTTTCATATCAATCTCGTCCTCAACGATATCATCGATTTGATAAGTATGATACCAAATCCCATCAATCGAATCGCTTTTTCGAGAAATACGAGACATCTAAGTCATACAAGTAAAGAGATCTATTCATTGATAAGAAAAATAAAAAAGGATCATAAGCATAACATAACAGCCTGGATCTTGGCCAGCGATTTCGTTCCTGATAAAGAAAGAATCTTCAAGATTCAGTTAACCTCCTTAACGACAGAAAAACGTATTGATCAAATTCTATTGAGTCTGACTCATAGTGATCATTTATCAAAGAATGATTATGGTTATCAAATGATTGAACAACCGGGAGCAATTTACTTAGGATACTTAGTTGACATTCATAATAAGTATCTAATGAATTATGAGTTCAATACATCCTGTTTAGCAGAACGACGGATATTCCTTGCTCATTATCAGACAATCAATTATTCACAAACCTCCTGTGGAGCTAATAGTTTTTGTTTGCCATCTCATGAAAAACCCTTTTCGCTCCGTTTACCCCTATCCCTCTCTAGGGGTATTTTAGTGATAGGTTCTATAGGAAGTGGACGATCCTATTTGGTCAAATACCTAGCGACAAACTCCTATTTTCCTTTCATTACAATATTTCTGAACGAGTCCATGGAAAACCAGGAAAGGTGCTTTTTTGTTATTGATAATATTGACGATGAGGAGGACGAGCTCGATGAGTTGTTTGATGATAGTGATGAGAGTGATCATATTGATGATTTTTATGCTCTTGACGATAGTGACGATATCGACGACCTTCTTGATTCGAAGCGGCCGCTTGATCTTGATGCGGAGGACGCGGATCTGAATCCGGATGTGTATTTGGATATGGGCCGATTTTATATCAACGTTCAATTCGAATTAGCAAAAAAAATGTCTCCTTGCATAATATGGATTCCAAACATTCATGATCTGAATATGAATGAGTCGAATTACTTATTCCTCGGTCTATTAGTGAACTCTCTCTCCAGGGATTGTGAAAGATGTTCCACTAGAAATAATCTTGTTATTGCTTCGACTCATATTCCCCGAAAAGTGGATCCCGGTCTAATAGCTCCAAATAAATTAAATACATGCATTAAGATACGAAGGCTTCTTATTCCACAACAACGAAAGCACTTTTTCACTCTTTCATATACTAGGGGATTTCACTTGGAAAATAAAATGTTCCATACTAATGGATTCGGGTCCATAACCATGGGTTCCAATGTACG